GTCAATTATATCCTTTATGGAAATGGCAAGTCAATTCGAGGAATTTATCACACAAGTATTCAATTAGTTCGGACTTGCTTAGTATTGAATTGGGACCAAGAACAAAATGGTTCTATAGAAGAGGTTCATGCTTCCTTTGTTGAGGTAAGGGCAAATGATCTAATTCGCGATTTCATAAGAATTGAGTTAGTCAAGTCCACTATTTCGTATACCGGAAAAAGGTATGATAGGGCAAGTTCCGGATTGATTCCCGATAATGGATTAGATTGCACCAATATCAATCCTTTTTATTCCAAGGCGAAGATTCAATCACTTAGCCAACATCAAGGAACTATTGGTATGTTGTTGAATCGAAATAAGGAATGCCAATCTTTGCTAATTTTGTCATCATCCAATTGTTCTCGAATTGGTCCATTCAATAGTTCGAAATATAACAATGTGACAAAAGAATCGGATCCCCTAATTCCAATTAGGGATTATTTAGGTCCCTTAGGCGCTATTGTACCTAAAATATCAAATTTTTATTCATCTTACCATTTAATAACTCATAATCAGATCGTGTTAAAGAAATATTTGCTACTTGACAATTTGAAACAGATTTTCCAAGTACTTCAAGTACTTAAATACTGTTTAATAGATGAAAATAGAAGGATTTATAATCCCGATCTATGCAGTAACATCATTTTGAACCCATTCCATTTGAATTGGTGCTTTCTCCATCATGATTATTGTGAAGAGACATCGATCAAAATTAGCCTTGGACAATTTATTTGTGAAAATGTATGTCTATTTAAATACGAACCACACGTAAAAAAATCTGGTCAAATTTTAATTGTTAATGTCGACTTTTTAGTTATAAGATCGGCTAAGTCTTATTTGGCTACTCCTGGAGCAACTGTTCATGGTCATTATGGGAAAATCCTTTACGAAGGAGATACATTAGTTACATTTATATATGAAAAATCGAGATCTGGTGACATAACGCAAGGTCTTCCAAAAGTAGAACAAATCTTAGAAGTGCGTTCGATTGATTCAATATCGATGAACCTCGAAAGGAGAGTTGAAGGTTGGAACGAGCGTATACCAAGAATTCTTGGGATCCCCTGGGGGTTTTTGATTGGAGCTGAGCTAACCATAGCCCAAAGTCGTATCTCTTTGGTTAATAAGATCCAAAAGGTTTATCGATCCCAGGGGGTACAGATCCATAATAGACATATAGAGATTATTGTACGTCAAGTAACATCAAAAGTGTTGGTTTCAGAAGATGGAATGTCTAATGTTTTTTCGCCTGGAGAATTAATCGGATTGTTGCGAGCGGAACGAGCAGGGCGCGCTTTGGACGAATCGATCTGTTATCGGGCAATCTCATTGGGAATAACAAGAGCGTCTCTGAATACTCAAAGTTTCATATCCGAAGCAAGTTTTCAAGAAACCGCTCGAGTTTTAGCAAAAGCTGCTCTACGAGGTCGTATTGATTGGTTGAAAGGCCTGAAAGAGAACGTTGTTCTGGGGGGGATTATACCTGTTGGTACCGGATTCCAAAAATTTGTGCACCGTTCAAGGCAAGACAAAAACATTTATTTGGAAATAAAAAGAAAAAATCTATTCGAGTTGGAAATGAGAGATATTTTGTTACACCATAGAGAATTATTTTGTTCTTACGTCTTACGCGACAAACAATTTCCATGAGACAAATTTACATGAGACATCAGAACAATCATTTATGCGATTTAATGATTCCAAAGAGCGGATTCATTTTCACTTTAACTATCTTTTAACTATACTGGTCTGATTATTGATTTGGTAATAAATAAAATAAGTAATTAAAAAAATTTATGGTTTGCGCCGTGTATCAATGGTCAATCCCCGGTAGAAGGTTCCATCGGAACAATCTTTTATTTCAAGGTACCTCGTCTCTTTGTTAATAATACGAAAAAGAAAAAACAAAAAGGAAGTGTGGGAAAAAATGACAAGAAGATATTGGAACATCAATTTGGAAGAGATGATGGAAGCAGGAGTTCATTTTGGTCATGGTACTAAGAAATGGAATCCTAGAATGGCCCCTTACATTTCTGCAAAGCGTAAAGGTATTCATATTACAAATCTCGCTAGAACTGCTCGTTTTTTATCAGAAGCCTGTGATTTAGTTTTTGATGCAGCAAGTAGGGGAAAAAACTTCTTAATCGTCGGTACCAAAAATAAAGCATCGGATTCAGTAGCATCAGCTGCAATAAGGGCTCGGTCTCATTTTATTAATCAAAAATGGCTCGGTGGTATGTTAACGAATTGGTCCACTACGGAAACGAGACTTTATAAGTTCAGGGACTTAAGAGCAGAAGAAAAGATGGGGAAACTCAACCGTCTCCCCAAAAGAGATGCAGCAATGTTGAAGAGAAAATTATCTACCTTGCAAACATATCTCGGTGGGATCAAATATATGACGGGATTGCCTGATATTGTGATCATCGTTGATCAGCAAGAAGAATATACGGCTCTTCGAGAATGTGCCATTTTGGGGATTCCAACGATTTGTTTAATCGATACAAATTGTGACCCAGATCTTGCAGATATTTCGATTCCAGCCAACGATGACGCTATAGCTTCAATTCGATTGATTCTTAACAAATTAGTATCCGCAATTTGTGAAGGTCGTTCTAGCTATATAAGAAATCGTTGATTATGATTAAGATTAAGAATAATAAAATTAGTTAATGTTAATTATTGGGCAACTCCATAGATTTATTGGATCGGTTACTTTTTTTTTTTAATAGATAAAAAAAAGAACTGGGGATATTGATATATATTATGATGTTATGTGATTTCTTGGTATCCTAAATATATGATTAATGATTCAAGTTGGTGAGTTGAGAAAGAAATGGTTGAATCAAACTAATTCCTTTTTTGAAGTTCAATTTCTATCAGAGGACAATATGAATGTTATACCATGTTACATTAAAACACTCAAGGGGTTATACGATATATCGGGTGTAGAAGTAGGCCAACATTTCTATTGGCAAATAGGAGGTTTACAAATCCATGCCCAAGTACTTATCACTTCTTGGGTCGTAATTGCTATCTTGTTAGGTTCAGCCATCATAGCTGTTCGGAATCCACAAACCATTCCGACCGACGGTCAGAATTTCTTTGAATATGTCCTTGAATTTATTCGAGACTTGAGCAAAACCCAGATTGGAGAAGAATATGGACCTTGGGTTCCCTTTATTGGAACTATGTTCCTATTTATTTTTGTTTCTAATTGGTCAGGTGCCCTTTTACCTTGGAAAATCATACAGTTACCTCATGGGGAGTTAGCTGCGCCCACGAATGATATAAATACTACTGTTGCTTTAGCTTTACCCACGTCAGTGGCATATTTTTATGCAGGTCTTACCAAAAAAGGGTTGGGTTATTTCGAGAAATACATCAAACCAACTCCAATACTTTTACCAATTAACATCCTAGAAGATTTCACAAAACCCTTATCTCTTAGTTTTCGACTTTTCGGGAATATATTGGCTGATGAATTAGTAGTTGTTGTTCTTGTTTCTTTAGTCCCTTCAGTAGTTCCTATACCTGTCATGTTTCTTGGATTATTTACAAGTGGTATTCAAGCTCTTATTTTTGCAACGTTAGCCGCGGCTTATATAGGCGAATCCATGGAGGGTCATCATTGACTAGTTTTCTAAATAGTCTTTTTTTTTTAGCTTATCCCAATTCATGCATGGTTCAAGATAATCTGCTTGGTTGGAGAACATAATAGATATAAATACGTATGAATATATGACCTAGAGTCGTAGGAGAGAAGATGAACGATATTACGGAATTGTAAAAAAAAGATGGGTTGGGGAGGTCACACTAGATGTATGTAATGTCTATAAGTCCAGCCACTTTTTGTGTGGGTTTCGAGGAATGATTCTATAATCCGATTCAATATAAAATGTGGCCAGTTTACGTTATGGAAGAAAGAAATGTATATGTAATATGTATATGTAATATTAGATATTCACTAGTTATATAGTCCTATCTATATATAAATAGAAGTCCTTATGCTTTACCTATATACTAACTAACTATATATATATCTAACTATATGCTATATATATGTAATATATATATAGCAATATATATAGCAAAATAAATAAAAAAAAATATATATATATATATATATATATATGTATTGATATACATATTGATATCGTTATATTGATATATTGATATCGTTGATATCGATCATATTGATATCCATTGCATATATTGATGATTGCATATATTGATTTGATTGCAGTTTACTGCATTTAGATTAGATGGATTACAAGATAAGTCAAGTCCTTTCTTCTGTTTCATTTGTGATTGTGTATTGGATGAAAAAACAGATGAACTCAAGGATATAGAAGAGTAAAGAACGAAGGATGGAATGAAAGAATGGTTGGAAAGAAAGAAATGCAATAACTAGAGCCGTATGTATATGGATTTACAAAAACTTCATCATGGGTAGAAACAAAAAATGAGATATCGAAGTAGTTCTGACGATTCAGTAATATTATCATTAGTTTTTAGTTACTCCGACCCAATAGATCTTAATGATCAAACTTAATGATAAAATTAAGTAATAATTCATTGGTTGATTGTATCATTAACCATTTCTTTTTTTTTGGTGTGAGGAACTTACCATGAATCCACTGATTTCTGCCGCTTCCGTTATTGCTGCTGGATTGGCTGTAGGACTTGCTTCTATTGGACCCGGAGTTGGTCAAGGTACTGCTGCAGGCCAAGCGGTAGAGGGTATTGCGAGACAACCAGAAGCAGAGGGTAAAATACGAGGTACTTTATTGCTTAGTCTAGCTTTTATGGAAGCTTTAACAATTTACGGACTGGTTGTGGCATTAGCGCTTTTATTTGCGAATCCTTTTGTTTAATCCTAGAAATGTAAAAAAGTACCTTAGATTACATACTTATTTTACTTTTTTTCTTTATTAACTTGAAATTAAATTGTCGTTTGC